ACTATCAAGATCGACTAAATGAGAGTGTGGCTGACATGGTAAAAGAACAAATCAGCCACACTTTTCTGGACCCGGGTAAAGGATAGTGGGTAGGGCTTATCTTTCCCCCAGACTACTTTACTCACTGGAAATCATTCCACGTACAGGAACTGGGAAAAAAAAAGGGCTCGAACTACAGGGATCTGATACCTGGCTTTCTTGGTATGAGAAGTTGGTTATTACGGCTGACAACCTTTCCTAGGTTGTTTCGATCAGGCCAAATAATCAATTAGTAGTATGCCTGAGATTGCCAGAAGCACTTCCCCCTCTTGAAAACTGACTAATCAAACAAGGGGGGTCACTTTTTTTTATGAGGGTAGGGAGTTTGGGTTGGTGTGAAGTGTACCGCACTTTGGGTACAAGATCGGAAATTCCATTCTCTTTTTTACCATCTAAAATCGAAGAAAAGAAAGAAGGGCGAGATAAACAAATAAAGAGCTAACTTTCTTTAAACTTTCTTTATTATTATGTAAGATTAGAAGGTGCAAAATGAATCGGCGCAGGAGCTGCTACAATTGCTTCAGCGGGAGCTGCTGCCGGTATTGGAAATGTTTTCAGTTCCAACATTCTGTTGCGAGAAATCATTCATTGGCAAAACAATTATTTGGTTATGCTATTTTGGGATTTGCTTTAACCGAAGCTATTGCCTTGTTTTCCTTAATGATGGCCTTCTTAATCCTCCTTGTCTTTTAGAAAAAAAAAAGAAAAGAGTGGAAGCGGGCTAGTCCCCGAAAATGCCCGGTACTTTAGCGTTGGGGACAAGTAAGATTATTATCTGGTTTATCCGCCATCGTTATCACAAATTGAATATCCTTTTAATGTGCCAGCCCTAGCCCGTCTTGCTCTTCCAATTCCATTTCGAGAGTCATCATAGCTCTTTTGGACTTATACATGCAGCACCCCTTTCTCTTTCGGCATAGACCCTTCTTCCTCCTTGCGATGCAAAGGCAATGTCAGGGAGGGCGAGAGAAGGGGAGCACGTATGGGTGGTATGAAAGCCATAAGCGGAGGCATGGGTCTTTCTCACGAAGATGCTAAGCCTAGAGATGAGTCTATTCCAAATTGACTGAAAAATCAGGGGTAGGAGGCTTGATGACAGGTGATAAGGTGAGGAAAAGCGAAGTCAAGCCTGACCTAAGAAAAGACTGGTTCTCAACCACAGCAGAATGAGGTTTTTTCCTTTACCGATACCTATTTTTGCGTCTTTCTTCCGGAAACTTACGAGATGCTATTTTTCCGGGGAGTCCGACTCTTCAATCGAAAAAAAGACGGTCGTGTGCGAGTCGGCTGGGAAAACACAAGCTTAACACGTCTTTCTTTATCTTTTTCATATCTGAATGTCTTTGTCGAGTTGGTTGGCATCATTCGCTCCTTTCTGTCTTTTCATTGTCCGCCTCCGCCCGAACAGATACGCACTAACCCACCTGAAATAAGGTAAAATCTTTCCAACCCACCAAGCAAGGGCACGTTGCGCGGTAGTAGCCAGTTCAAGGTACGAGACTCCTTTCTTCGTTTTGAATCGAAAATAGAAGAGTTGAGTAAATCAAAAATCCAAAGGAGGTTCATGGCCAAAGGGGAAAGATGTCCGAGTAACGGTGATTTTGGAATGTACTAGTTGTGTCCGAAACAGTGTTGATAAGGTATCAAGAGGTATTTCCAGATATATTACTCAAAAGAACCGGCACAATACGCCTAATCGATTAGAATTAAAAAAATTCTGTCCCTATTGTTACAAACATACGATTCATGGGGAAATAAAGAAATAGAGCGAACCAAGTACCTGTGTCTTACCCTTTCAAGGAAGGGTAAAAAATGACATTATATATATAACATATTTAAATAGAAAATAAACAAATCCTATTTTGGGTGGATTTAAAATGAATTATACTTAATAAATAGGATTTTAGGGATAAGGAATAAATTAAACAAACAAACCATGGATAAATCCAAGCGACCTTTTCTTAAATTCAAGCGATCTTTTCGTAGGCGTTTGCCCCCGATTCAATCGGGGGATCGAATTGATTATAGAAACATGAGTTTAATTAGTCGATTTATTAGTGAACAAGGAAAAATATTATCAAGACGAGTGAATAGATTGACCTTGAAACAACAACGATTAATTACTCTTGCTATAAAACAAGCTCGTATTTTATCTTTGTTACCTTTTCTCAATAATGAGAAACAATTTGAAAGAACCGAGTCGACCGCTAGAACTACTGGTTTTAAAGCCCGAAATAAATAGGCTTAGGCTTACTTTTTCTTCACTTGAATCATAATTTGAGTGAATCTAGATTTGAGTATCGTGTCGTAAGAAAAAAAATGAATCGGAAAAAAAGATTTCTTTTTTTATTGAATTGAACGTGTTCATTCATTTTGACTACTTTAGCATATTTTCTCATACTAATTTCTACTCTACCTTCCCGGAGTTCATTCTCCGGGAAACTCCATTTAAATTATTCTGGTGGATTCTTTCCAATCTACTTCCTTTATGATTTCGTTCGAAATCATATAAAGACAATTCCTATTTGATATAGCTATTTGTGCAAGTATTTTACGGTTAAGAAGCAACTGTCTCTTGTACAGATCGTGTATTAATCTACTATAACTATAGGATACTCCCCTTTCGCGAATTACTGCGTTTATCCGAGTGATCCACAAACGACGAAAATCTCTCTTTTTCCTATCCCTATCCCGATGAGCCGAAACTAAAGCTCTTATTTTCTGTTGAGTAATAGTTCGAGTAAGCCTTGAATGAGCCCCTCGAAAGCTTGATGCAAATAAACTTATTTTTGTTCTACGTCTCCGAGCTATATATCCCCGTTTAATTCTGGTCATTGAATAAATGAAACTTTGACGAATAACTAATTGATTGCCTTTCTTTCAGTTATTCTTTTCCCCCTTCCTAGTCTATTAATAACAAAACGGATTTTTCCAATGTATAAAATCAAAATTCCAATGGCTTTGGCTACTCTAACCTTCCCGACCACTATTTTTTCTTTTTTTTTTTTAGGTATTTCACTCCGAAATAATAAATTGTATTTTCCTAGGTATCAAAAATCTAGTAAATAAAAGAAAGAAAAAAAGAAATAGTGGGTTCCTTCGTTTCTATGGTTACTTCTTAAACGGTAAGGTCTTCTCTATACACCGGAGCCTTTACTTTATACTTTAATTTAATATTTAATCAACTAATTGATTTTATTGGGAACTTGTATAGTTCACACGCTTTGGCTCTACCCATGAATTATCCAGTAATAGGTCTTTCACAATCAGATCTACCTATACAGTAACGGTATTTAATTATGAAAGTTTGCTGGGTAGCTGACCCTCTTAGTCCGTTCTTGCCAGATTGGGAGCCTACCTAATCTTTATGTTTTATGCTTTTTAAATAAGATTTCCTCCGCTTAATGGATAACCATTTGTTACCAATGGAGAATTTCTTATCATCTTAAATTCAGGTGATTGGATTTACACCAACGGAAACCATAAACTTCATACACAATAGAGGGATATGATAGAGTTTTTTTTTTTTAATAATGAATGGAGTTCCTTTTTCCATCCTATCCCATTCACCGGTACTGATCATTGATACTGTAAAAGTAGTTTTCTTGCTTTTGTGCCAGCTCATGATCTAAACGAGTCGCACATACACCCTAGTACATGTTCCTCGACGCTGAGGGCACCCCCGAAGAGCGGGGGATTTCGTGACATTTCTGATTGGCTGTCTTGTATTTCTAATAAGTTGTTTAATAGTTGGCATGTTGAATCGTATACATAATATGATGGATTGGTTTAGATTGATCCTAACCGAATGCTGATGAATTACTTCTATTTAATAGAATATTAAATTCGAAGATAAAATCTCAAATCACAGATTTGCGCGAAATCCATGTTATTTTCATTCAACCGCTACAAGATCAACAATTCCATAAGCTTGGGCTTCTGTTGCTGACATAAAAACATCTCTTTCCATATCTTCGGATACAACCCATAAGGGTTTGCCCGTTCTTTGTACATAAACCCTTGTGAGGGTTTCACGCAGTTTCAGCAGTTCTTCCGCTTCCAGGACAAATTCGCCTGTTTGTGCCTCATAATAACCACTAGCAGGTTGATGCATCATTACCCTGATGATATAACAAAATAAAAGCTTCCCCTATCTCGCATGATAAAGCAAAGAGAAAGGAAAGATAAAGAATAGAAAAAAGATAGAATTGAACAACCGTACAGGCATCTTTTGTGCATACGGCTCTACAAGCAAATTTACCCCCTCCTTTCTATTGAAGAAAGAGAAAAATAGAATCTATCAGACTCAGATGGGTAAATGATCAAATTGCCATCCTTCCTTTCGGAGGAGTTAAAAAATACTATGATGGCTCCGTTGCTTTATATCTTTCTTTTCATTTTCTTTTATTTATCTAAATAATTAGAACTTATTGTTTCAGATAAAGTCAAGTTGAAGATCACTTTTGACCTATATTCCTGATATAGAAGAAAGAAGCCTTTAGCAACTACTAAGAAAGTAATCTCTTAAGTAAAGGGTACTAATAGTTCTTTAAAAGGTTCTCTTGGGGTGCTATGTCAAAAGTGATGTGATTCCCGGGGGGGATCACGAACGAGATATAGCACTACACGGCCTATTTTGAGCTTGAAAGAAGAACTGCTACGCAACGAGACTATAAACTTACAGGAGAGGAGTAGAGGGGTAGGCATCCTTGCGGAGCTATTAGAACGGTAGCCATTGCAGCTTTCAACTCCTTTCTGTCCCATATAGGGGGAAAAGTAGACAACCCTATTTTCACTCTAAGAAAGCAATTCTAAATCAAATTTTTATGTCCCATATAGGTGCAAAATGACAGAAAGCATTTTCCGTACGTAAGGTGCTTGTCAAAAGAGAATTTTCCTGTCCCATATAGGTGCAAAAGGACAGAACAAGCAACGGTCCAAGCAGCGGGGTTGTAAACTATAGTCCTTATACATCCGTTTTCTTGTTCGGTAGTAGCCAGTTCAAGGAAGTGAAACTAACCACAGCGATGCAAGTAAGTGGGCGGGGTTCTATATAGTGATAAGGAGAGTTGCGTAGCTGTTCTAATTAAAGAACTATTAGTAGCAGTTCTTCTTTCTTCTATATAGTGATAAGGAGATAAGAAAATAATCTAAAGAATTTCTTTTTTCTGTCCTTTAGCACAAGGGTAGAAGAAAGCCTAGAGGCAAGGGGCGTTCAGCCACTTGCTTGACTAACCAAGCAAGGGGTGAGTGCTAACGCGCGAAAGCCGTTGCGCTAACGCGCTTTAGTTTTCTTGCTGGAAAGGGTCCAACTCTTCCTGAAATTGCGCTTAGTCTCGCTACCTCTTTAGTTGCCGCCCCCTAAAAGTCCGTGCTTGCTGCAGACCGATGAACGTGGATTATCCAGTATTGAGCAGCGGTCTAGCATCCTTACGCCTTCTACTAGTCTAAGCCACACTGGGACTGAGAGTGGAGTCATTCCCGTTTGAATGAAAAAGGTAGGAAGTAGCTCGGTGTCGGCTCTGCTTGTTGGCGGAGGATGAAAAGATCTGCGCCTTTCTCCCCCTGTGATTATGGCTCGCCCGCCCAGTCTAGTACCAAAGCACCCCGGTTCAATACCCGGGAGTAGAAGAGAAAACTCCTCTTTCTCATAAGTAGTGCCTCTCCTTCTCTACTACCGTAGCTGTCGGAAATAGCGAATTTGACTTCTTTTCCCCTTTCCCTTCCCTTCTATAGAGAGGTTGCCCCTTTCTCCCCGGGTAGTTCACTCACTCCCAGTGCCTACCATTTCTATATACTTTTGAAAAAAGAGAGGTAGTCGCAGCAGGAGAAGCACCCCTAAACCCCTGAGATCACTCGACCCCGACCGGTCAATCTCCTGTCATTGCTATCTCGTGCGCGAAGGGTTGCTCATGCTTCCCAAACGTCACGCATTTTTTAGGTCATTAGTCAACAGCTCCCTGGACAGCGAAATAGGGGTGACTTCACATTGTTTCCTGACACGCCTATCTTTGTTTTAGGGAAATCCTCTCCCCGTTCAGGCGGATGCCGCACCTTGCGCTTGTGAATGAGTGTGATATATACCTCTTTGCTCAGCACGTGACTGTGTACCCCGAAAATGGAAGCTGCATGTCTTCGCCCGCTCCCGGTTCATGGTGGAATCCATTGAATGCGTTGGTAAAGCACGGGATGTAGGCCGAAAAGCGGAGGTTTCCGCTAGGCGAAGGAGCTCACAAAATATCCTCACTCTCTATGGGCAAGAAGCAAGGGCGCAGCAGCTGCGCGAAAGCCGGTCTTACCTTCTATTATATTAGTAAAGGGCCTTTAGGCTTGACTAATAAGATATATAGGGCTTTTGCCTTTACTAGTAAGAGGCAAAGATCATCAGCCTTTAGTCATCTATCTCGCTACCTACTCCTTTTGCAAAAAGGCTTTGGGGATAAGATCAGACTCGAGAAATAGTCTACTTCAAGGCTGCAGGGAGGACTACGCTCTGCAGGTGGGCATCACTATTTATCATGTCAAGACGGAATTCCGCTTTGTTTTTGAAGGTGATCAAAAAGATTCGACGAAAACCGGGCATACATTCGAGAGAGAGAAGGATTAGTTCGTGTCTGGGTCAAGGGGACGGGTGACCTGAACCCTCTTCCTCCGGTAAGAGCTATCTAACCTCTGTTGTCTTGCTATAACCTAGTCTTACTCGCTCTTACCTCCCTGCCTGTTTTCCTTTCTTTCTTTTTTGAGAATACCTGCCCTGCTGCCTCTGCTCTCGTTCGGCCCCGGGAATCCCTTGCTTTTGGCTAAGGTCTTTATTTACCTTTTTTCATTCCCCCCCTCATACAAATTCACAAACACTACTGGAACGGCACGACAGCAATACCATAACAGATATACTTACCGACAAGAGAGAGCGAGACTGACCTACCCAAGAGAGAGAACGCAAGAGTGACTCCCCCCGGCCGGAAGAAAAGAATTTCCCACGGCCTTATTTACCAAGCTCGGGACTAGAGGAGCATTTTAGGAATTTGAGGTATCGCTTGTAATGTAATAAGGATGAAGTCTCATTCATATAGTAATGTCCCTAGCTTGCGCCCTATTTGAGACTAAGGCAGGTTTGGAACCCTGTCCTATCACCTTTATCAAATCCCTAGCTCTCTTCCTTAGTGCAACTGCCCTATTCCTACCATGGGAATATCTATCTTTCTTTTTTCTTTCATATCTATAGTTTAGGATATAAAAGCAGCTTGTTTAGAATTCTCGTATATGAAGAAAGAGATTGTTGACGTTAGTAGACTAATCTATTCATTGGTAGGGCATTTCTTCCTGTGACCGCCTTTCCTACCAAAAAGCTAACCCAACAAAATCCGGGTTTTTTCTAGCATATTGATTCGAGCCTTCGGGATTTTTTTAGGGTTCATACATGCATTGATCCAGTCGAAGAACCTGCTCCAGAGCGACTACTCCGCCTAGCCTATCTTCCTGCCCGCCCCCGGTTCTCTATGCTCGGTTCCACAATCAATCCCAGATCCATCTATTTGAGGGTTCCGCGCTCTTCTAATTGCTTAGAAGTCGAAGTGCTTACGCCCCTTTACATCTAGGGCTCATCGAAGCCCTATTCTGTGTATATTCAGGAACAGGGCTATCAAATGGTCGACTGCGAAAGCCATCAGGGTTCAAAAATTGTATACTATTACGATGCCCTCGATCGGCGATCGTTCAACGGACTACTTTTGCGATGTCTGTCACATGAAGAAGCTCAGCAAGCCTTGCAAGAAGTACATGCTTTACTAATAGGGGCATAGTAATAGTTGTTTGCTGGGTTGGTTTTGCTCTCTACCTTCTCACGGTGGGATGGAAACAAGAGAGGTCAACTGGAGTGGAAGCCAAAGGACGGGGCCGAGAATCTGTGATCGATGCGAAGAACCACTCCCAGATACGATTCTGCTCCCCCTTCGTACTACCAAAAAATGAGATTCTTGCCCGGCTTTCTTTCGGCTTAAGAAGGCTGCGGTGAGAATGAGAATGACTTCGGAACTCTAGGGGAATGGGCGTTTTAGGGCGGGATCTAAAAGCTCTCCAACGTGTTGCGGAGCCTTCGCTATACTATCAAGGAGAGGGTGGATGTAAGGAAGCTCGAACGAAGTGAGAGGGTCTTTTGGCTTCCTCAGGGCCGTGTGAAGCAACGCTTGCTTTAGCAGCCATGTGATGATTCAAGTTCGTGGTAGGCGTAGGAGCTGGGCGGAGCGGTAGCGAAGCTCAGGTGGTAATGCAAGTGCGCGGTGAGCGTAGTAGCCCCCTCGGGCATGCTCTTTGTACAAGCAAAGAGCTAGTGAGGGCCGGAATTACATATCGTATGTAGTGTTGAATCCAATCTGAAGCTCTTTCGAACAAGCGAGGAACGAGTGACCACAAGCTCCGCTTAAGCGCTCGACATGCAGTTAGCTTCAAACTTTCCGGATGTGGCTTCATCAGCGGCGCCACAAGCAGCAGCTAACCATGCAAATCAAATGACGAGGAGCGGAGCCACTTGACTGCTAAGGAAAGGAGCTGAAAGCAACTCTCTTGACTAACCAAGCAAGGGGTGAGTGCTAACTAAGAAAGCCTAAAGCAAGAAGCAAGGGATGAGCGCACTAGCGCGAAAGCCTAAAGCAAGAAGCAGCGGATGAGCGCACTAGCGCGAAAGCCGTTGCGCTAACGCGCATACGTTTTCTTGCTGGAAAGAGAGGCGCTTTTAAGCAGCTTTCCTGTAAGGAAAGGCGCGGGAGCCACTTGACTCTATTATATAAGTAAAGGAGGTGAAAAGCAGCTTTCCTGTAAAGAAGAAGAACTGCTACGCAATGAGACTTCCTTGAAGAACAGCTACGCCCCGTTCCGTTCTTTAATTAGAACTGCTACGCAACTTAACTTATAGTTTATAGTAGCAGTTACGTTTAAGCAGCTTTCCTGAAATAGTTCCTGTCCCATATAGGGGCAAAAAGTAAGAAAGCATTTTCCTTACGTAAGGTGCAATTCTAAATCTCATTTGCCTGTCCCATATAGCGGGAAAAGTTAGCTAGCTTATTTCCTTACGTAAGGTGCAATTCTAAATCTCATTTGCCTGTCCCATATAGCGGGAAAATGACAGAAAAAAGAAATTCTTTAGATTATTTTTTAATTTGGAATAATGGAAAAAGTCGAACCCTACATAGTCAAGCAAGTGGCTTTTCGCTCCTCTCCTTATAGTCGAGTGGCCTTCGCTCCTCTCCTTATAGTCGAGTTGCTTTCCGCTCCTCTCTTTCCTTACAGTCTCGTTCAACCTTACCTTACCCGTGGATACAAATAGGGCAAGCAGTCTTATATCAGGCATTTCATACGGGAAAACAACTAAGATTCAGCTTACGCAGACTTCTTAGATTTCATATTTCCGTATAGGGACTCTCCCCTCTCCACTCTTCGCTCAGCTTGTCTCCGCTCCCCTATTCGCTCGAATCCCTTCCCAAGGAATTCAAGCTGTTCTAACTATTCGCTTGAATGCCATACCCATGACATTCTCGCTGTTCTAACAACAACAGTTAAGGGAATACTTAAGAGAATAGTTAAAACAGTTCTCTTAAAGAACTCTTAAAGCATGTAGCATATTAAAACAAACAAGGGGAATAAAAGAAGCCCGGACAGCGCGTACCTATCTAATAACAAGTCAGGGGAATCTCGGATGCAGCAAGAAAACGGATGCAATTGGTCCTTAGAACAGCGTAGCAACGAAAGAAGAACAATAAGGAGTTCCAGATACTAATAGTAAACTTAGAACAGCTACGCAACGAGACTATAAACTATAAGGAATGAAAGAAGAACTGCTACTAATAGTTCTTTAATTAGAACAGCTACGCAACTCGACCCTTTAAGAGTGCTTTAGATAAACTGTCTTAACTGTTGTCCTAAGTATGTTTTAATGGTGCAAAGAGCCTAAGCGGTTCACTCCGCTCCTGCCCACGAGAATGGACAAACATGCCAATTTTCTTATTTGGCACTCATTGGAGCGACTTCACACGCCCCAACCCCTCGGTCCACATCCGCATTTACCTCGGCAATTGTTGCAACAAAGGTTTGGTCCCCTTTTTGCAACTTCCCCTTCACGGACATAGCACCAACAACGGGAGTTTTATGCTCCCTAGTTATCTCCATCTCTCCGCATGGAGTAACGCCTCGGATAAAGCCACCCATTCCTTCTTTCACGACCATCACCCCACCTAGGTGTGGCATAGGAACGAAGCCGTATCTCCTCAAGAAATCAATGCCTAAGATAGCATCGAAACTTCCTAACGGTACAACCATCAAATTGTGCTTCCCGCACCACGGCCCGGATGACATTTTCACATCATATGCCATTCCGTCGATAAGTTGAGCCACTTGGTTCACCGTTTTCATGTACTTAGGACTTTTTGTCATCCTAAGTCCCAACTCCTTTGCGACCTTTACGTCCACAAATGTGTGAGTAGCCCCGGTATCTACCATTGCTACCACCTTTTTCCCTTCAATCTTCACCTCAACATGCAACAAACTTGCATGTGGATTGGCCGTCGACTCCCCCACCGCATTCACCAACGTTATTTGGTTCAACAACATGCCAAGTGGGTTGGCCAAGGCAGCAACCACGCCACCTTCTTCATTTGGTTGAGCATCACCCCATTGACATCCTTCCGGTTGGGACAACTTCTCGCAAAATGAGGTCCGCCACAAGTCCAACACTTAGGCTCGGTTCCGGGCTTTCTCGCATGTCCCGCGTCCACCATCTTGCCTTTGTCTTTGCCGGAATCACATTTCCCGGCCCTGTTCCCGGCATTCTTCTTAGACTTAGAAGAATTGGGGACATCCGAGTTTTGGTGGTTTTGACGATAGTCCACCAAGGAATCGGCCGTTGCGATTGCACTAGGGAGGTCTTTAACATTTTGCCTCCTTAGCTCATTTTGTGCCCACCCTTGCATACCCGAGATGAAGTTATTTTGTCTTCATCGGACATGTTTTGGATGTCCAACATTAAGGAAGTGAACTCCTTAATATATTCTCGTACCGAGCCCGTTTGTTTGAGCCTCTTGAGTCGGTCCCTAGCAAGCCAACTCGAGTTGCTAGGTAGGAATTGATGTCTCATCTCTTCCTTCAACTTTGTCCACGTGTCAATCCGCGGACGACCGTCATCGGCATCTCGTGTCCTCCACCAAAGTTTTGCATCCCCCATAAGATACATTGTGGTGATGTTCACTTGATCCGCTTCACCAACACGAGCCGCAAGAAAATATTGTGAACATTTGCTAATTCCTTTGCACTCCTAGTCCCACTTTGGCTCCGGCACTCGTACCTTCGAATGATCCGGTGTGTTACCACGGCCAGCCGCTCCTACTGCCATGCGTAACACAACCAATTCCGCTTCCAAGTCCATCTTGGCCTTCTTGAGCTCCTCGAATTGGTCATTAGCCTTCCTTTGTTGTTCGATCAACTCGGCTAACCGAGCATCGACACCAACTTTGTAGCCCTCTAAGTTCATGCTTAGACGATGGTTTAGTGTCAACAAATCCACCAAACCCGTAGTCTCCTCCGTCCTGCCAACAATTGTTTCCAATCGTTCCACCCAACTCGGCGTTTGTTGTTCTTGCCGCCATAGTTCTCTTCCGATAGCAACCTTAAACACCTCCAAACACTTTGTGACTTGAACCCGTAGCTCTAATACAAGCTAGGCTCTGATACCACGTGTAAGGCCCTCGTTATACGACTAGAAATTCTTAAATGTTGGGCAAGTGGCGTAGCTGTTTTCACTATATAGAACTTACTTGCATCGCTAAAGTAAGTAACAGTAACGTAACAGCTACTAGTTAGTTCCAGGCTGTTTGAACTAGTTGGAGTGTTAGAAGAAGAACAGCTACGCAACGAGACTTATAGTTTATATAAGAGTAGCGTATATTATAAAAAGGAGAGGAAAGGAGCCAACACATAAAAGCGCAACCTCTGAACAGCTGTCTACCATTTCCCAACCTTTCCTTCTCTTATGAGATTTCTTGTTGGAGCCTCTCCCCAGATAGGTTGCACCGGCTCTCTTTAGTATACTTTCTTCCGGCAAAGGCACTTGGTTTTATGAGACGAGTTGAAGGCACTGGCGCTACCACTATTTGACAAATCGGGATAGAATCAGCTTTTGAGAATGGAGAAGGTAAAGACCTTGCTTCTTTCGCTTGTTCATCTCTCCGTCCGGAAAGGAATAAGCCGTTTCACAACTATAACTATTATACTTTTGGGGAAAGAGTCAAAATTCGTAGGAATATAATCAAGCTATCGGCACAACTATATCTCTCTTGAATCACTATCAAATAGAAAGTCCAATTGTTCAGTTGGTTTAGAAAATGGATTCGTTTCAACTTCCTGATTCTCTCGTTCAACCTTCCTCGTACATACAAAAAAGCAGAATTGGGTTGCCTCGAAGGCATTACTATCATTTTTGCTCAAACCCGGGAATTGGAGATCAAAAGCCCTTTTAAGACCAGCTTTTTGACTATTTGCTTAAATAAGCATTTCTTGGAATCGGTGTTTAACCTCTCTTTTTTGGTGTCTAAAAGCCCGTCATTTGAGCATGATTTACCGCATCTATCAAATGAGTAAGTGAAGTGAACTATATGCTTAACACACGCAAGTCGAAGACAGTTCCTTTTCTCAAATATGAAAGATCGGATTTCCCTTGGACTATGAAAAGTCTATCGCAGGGACGGCCCAAGGCATTGTGACTTAGTTGCAACTGGGGAATCTGCATTCAACCGATCGGCAGGAAATCCGTTGTTTCAAAGCATTCAAAGCTGTAGTTCAAGGCTAGAGTTCGAAGGCTTTCTGAGTTATGTATTATCTTAAGAGAAGAAGCGAAGTACTGCAGCATTAGCATTTTCTTCTAATCCTTTCGATCATCCATTCCCAGGTGGTTTGTTCGATACCAGTTCACTGTATTCACACTGATTGATAGATTCTATTAACGGGAATAGAACGACTCTTCCTCTTTTGATCAACCTTTGGGGAACTGTGATATGATTTGACTCGTAAGCGGGTAACAGTAAAAAGTCGTAGCCTAAAACACCAGTATCGAGTAAACACCCTGGGACTGAGTGACAACCGGTCGACATATCTACACCCGTATCTCGTTTCCAAACGGGGAATCATCCCAGCAAAGGCTCGTAGCCACTACAAAGCAGTTGAACCTCAGAAGCGACTTTGCCGTTTCACCTCCGAAGCTCACTAGTGAAAGTAAGTAGTGCAATGAAGGACAGCTGCATCAATCTTTATCCAACGATAGAGCATCGTGGAATGAACTCAAGATCAGCCTTTCAACCAGCCCAACCAATGAGATAAGGCCTGCCATGGATAACGAAGAACCTTATTGGTTAGTCTGGTGATTACCCTATTTGTTTAGCGAAGTAGAGGACGCTTTGAATAGTCCCTTTGGTGGATTGAAATCCTTTGGTATAAGACGAACCTCTGGAAGCTCTAACCGATCTATGGCAGCCACCAAAAAGGATTAAAAAAGGGGCGAGGGCTGGTGCCAGTGCACTCCGGTTTGGGTACACGTAAGAATCAAAAGGATGTCCGGCCCCCTAGCACGAACACAAAAAAGTGGATCAACTGAGCCCGGCTCAAGGTCCCCAGCGGACTGAAGCCAATCCTCCTACTCTGGTATTGATCCCTTTGATAAAGACAATTCCGAAGAGGCCCCTTTTGTTAGCTTCTTAAGTGGCAAATTCGACTCCGCAAGGCCCGTCCCAATCTTTATTGATGACCCCTAGCCACCCCTCAATTGCTCTCATGCGGATCTATGCGGGATCGAGGACCCCCTCTGAGGCCGATCGCATCCACTTTTGGAGCCCCTCGCCTTTGAGTACGGCAGCAGCCCAGACATAGACCGAATTAGGGGCCTAAACTCTTGAGTAGATTGCCCATGGAAAGGAGCTTACTCCAAGATCTGACTCCCCCCGTGTAGGAGTTCGGGAAGGCCAGAAGTAAACAAAGAGCGGTAGAAGAGAATAAAGTGTTGCGCCCATTCTTTTCTTTCATAGCTGGAGCAAATGGAAGGAGACGTCGTGCAAGCCGAAGACTTTGACAGGTGTCGGTAGGCACGCCTCTGATAAGGGCTCGATCCTGAGAATCAATCCCAATCGAATCTATGGAAGGGAGACCCTCTATCCTCTTAATCTTTAGAGTAGATATTATATATAGGTAAGGATAATCAGTCCACTGCGGTGCCCAAGACAAGGCAAGATGAATAGGAATGTTGAAGGGACATAAGGCTCAGCTAAGGTAAGGAAAGACCCTGACCATCTAGGTCACCAATCTTCTTTTTTAGGGAGTCGGAGACGATCGAAGAGGCAGCAAAATAGGAACTTTCGATCAGGAAGAGCTCAACAAGGTCGAGACCAAGATGATGGATATTCCAAGGAAGATCGAAGAAGATGAATGAAGGGTTATACCTACCCCTAACTGGCACTATGAATCCAATCCCATCTACATAGATGTTCCTAGCCACGAGATGAGGGGGTTCTCTCTTCTTTTACTATTAAGCCAAGCCGTCTTCAACTCTTCTTTCTTTACTCCTTTTCGCATCGGGGCTGATAATTGGATAGAATCTCCTTAAATAAAGAAAGGGGGAACAAGCAAGGGGTGAGTGCGCTAGCGCGAAAGCCTAAAGCAAGAAGCAAGGGGTGAGCGCCCTAGCGCGAAAGCCGTTGCGCAAGAAGCAAGGGATGAGCGCACTAGCGCGAAAGCCGTTGCGCTAACGCGCATACGTTTTCTTGCTGCGCGCTTTTCTTTCTGCGCATCCGTTTTCTTGCTGGGTTTTTGGCTCGCAATAAAGCTAGGGTCCTGATCGAGCAACTAGTAGTCCTATCTATCCACCTCTCCAGACACAATATCTTGAGTACCTATGATGGTGACCACATCTGCTGGCATGTGATGTTTGGA